TAGACGTTTCTTCTAATCACTATTTTCATTTGATATTCTATATGTAATGAATATAACTATGTATTCAAATTTATGTATATTATTAAAATGCAATTTAAAATAAAAGAATTTCTATATAGAATTATTTAGATAATGGTGATTAGAATGAACGATTCATAAATATAAATGACAAATCAAAAAATTCTATGGAATAATGAAAGACAGAAAAATCCTTCAAATTGAGTCATATTATTCCATTATATTGACAATTTCAAAAAACTATTCATACTATGATCATAGTATGATGGTAGTCGGGCAAGTATGCCCCCATCGTCTAGTGGTTCAGGACATCTCTCTTTCAAGGAGGCAGCGGGGATTCGACTTCCCCTGGGGGTAGGGTACTACGAAAGCAAGTTGATCATGGATTATCAATAAGCTTCGAATTGATTCTTCCCGGGTCGATGCCCGAGCGGTTAATGGGGACGGACTGTAAATTCGTTGGCAATATGTCTACGCTGGTTCAAATCCAGCTCGGCCCAATAATTTTCGGATCCACCATGAAATAATATAACCCATTTGTCCTTCTACGGAAATGCTTGATACGGAAGAATAAAATAAAAAAAACTCCTATTTTCTGATATCTCTCTCTACTGTTATTTTTTTTCTATTTCTCTTTTTCCCACAAATTCGGATCTTGATAATGATCTCGACTCATATCGGGTCAGGATCTGTAAATATAAAGTTTCAGAAAAAAATAAATTTAAGAAAAAAAAAGAATACAGATTGATTATCAATTAATTTGACAATAACGAAAAAATAACTATTAATCCATGCTCCTCTCACTAAAGTGCATGTCCCCGCGTATATCAATCTATTACTCGCGTCTCTGTTAGAATATGACAATTCTAATCTAAAATCTACATAGAAAGGGTTTGAAGGAAATTAAATCATAAATAGATGTTGTACACTTTATTTCCCTGGGATTGTAGTTCAATTGGTCAGAGCACCGCCCTGTCAAGGCGGAAGCTGCGGGTTCGAGCCCCGTCAGTCCCGATGGATCCAAATCCAACAAAAAAAAATACATCAATTCATCTCTTCCTTTCCTGTGAAAGAGAGAACAAATAAGATAAATGAATTTGATTCCAAACGGGATCTTTCTTATTTTTTTTAAGAAGATTTGATCAGTACAAAAAAAGGAAGGGGTTTAGTTCGAACCTCCCTCCTTTTCCTTTTTTGAATTTCGCTGCTATTGTTTGCTTGAGTTTGTTTATAACCAATGTGAGGGTAAAGATAGTCTGATGAAATTTCATCAGATGATTGCATTGGACAAGAGAGAGGGCAGTAGATTAGAGAAAAGAATGCAAAAAAAGTAAAGAAATTCTTGATTGGATCAGGAATCCCATTTTGTTTGAATTCGGTATGGATAAAAGATCTTCCTATGTTATACTATTCAATTCTCGACGATGAATCGATTTGATAGCTCTGATATTGTTATTCATGATATGATATTTTAATACGATTCGATATCATCGGGATTTAATGCATCCCATTGAATTTACAAGCGAAACATTTATCATCTCTATGGGATTAAATCCCGAGTTATTTCGAAAAAAAATGAAACGATGAGATTATGGAAGTAAATATTCTCGCATTTATTGCTACTGCACTGTTCATTCTAGTTCCTACCGCATTTTTACTTATAATATATGTAAAAACAATCAGTCAAAGTGATTAATTTGAATTAAACTTGACTTTTTTGTTCTTATCAATGATTGAAGATAAGAAAAATGAAACGAAAAGGATTAAAATTCCGCGTCTTAAATAAATGAAAAGGGCGGACTAGAATTATCAGTATTCTATGAGATCCGATAGTATGGTAGAAAGAAATATATGAATCCTTCTACCATACTATCTATTATTGTTATTGAAGTGTATAAAATTGTACTGTATAAAAATACAGGTTGAATATGGATGAATCTACAATATATATCTTTATATTTCTATATAGATATCATATCAATCAATTACATATATGTAATTGATATAATATACATAGGGGGCCAATTCTATTTCTTTGCTTCATAATTTATGTTGATTCATTCCAATGAATCTGAAATGAAATAATCGAAAGGCCACTCTTACTCTTACGATTCTAATTTCGAGATTTCTCATTCTTTTCAATATGAATTCCGATACCCACCATCAATAAAGGAAAAAATGTTATGGGCATTAATAAAAAAAAAATAGAGTAATCTTTTTTTAGCATTCTAAAGAAGTAATTGATTGAGTAGTTCACAGATGATCCAGGGGTTCGGTTCCGTGGGAACAACTTTTTATCTTCGGATTTCGAAAAGAATTAGCAAACCCCATCTTTAACGTTTGAACCACGATATGAAATGAGTTCCATAAAACAAGCATAAATCCAAGAAAATAACTAAAATCATAATCAATAAAACAAGCGCACGTAATATGTGGGTAGCTACCCCGAGGTACTATCTTATTATGAGGTAATATATTATTATGCGTAGTATTTCATTGGACAACCACTATGTCTATGTTCTTTCGTGTCGAAAGTATGTATCCACTTAAAAACTTATAATAATAATAGAACTCTTTTTTTTTTACTTACTGTTCAAAGAAAAATCAAAGAAAAAAAGAGAAACCAAAAACAACAACAAATGAAATAAAAAAAGCTTTGCAGAACAATCTAAAAAACAATCGATACAGTTTGATTCTTCAATTAGTAGTACCTCTAGAGTCCACTTCTTCCCCATACTACGAGTGAAAGGGAAAATGTAAAGACTACCATTAAAGCAGCCCAAGCGAGACTTACCATATCCATGTGAATTATGTCCCCTATCTCTATGAATATAAAAGAATTATTCCATTATTGCTCACTAATCATTATTGTTCACTAATAATAGTGGAATCACTAGCGCATAGTCAAAAAGAGATTCGGACACAACAGCGTTGATGAAACAATCCAAAAAATCTAATTATAACAAGTTATTTATTATATATATGATTTCGAGTATAATCGAAAAACATTAAGCACAAGTAAATAAAAGACGGAGAGAAACTCTTGGAAGTATCAAAGGAGTGTTAGTAACATCTAGGAATAATAAGACCTAGTCTTTCTTTTGTTGCCCTGCATTTCATTACATGAAGTAAAAAGTATAAAAATAGAGAATCAAGATAGATCACTATCTATCACCTACCCCTAATATTCTATTCCTTTCTCATTTGGTCTAATCTTTACAGTCTCCCGATTGTTTCATACAGACAATCGGGAGATGGCCTATTACATGCGTGACTTGAGCTTACCGAAAAGAAAGAATTTATTTTTTTACTTAATATTTTTTTTACTTAATATTAATAAATATCACTTTTTAAAAGATTTTAAGAAAAAGCCAATTATCCATTCAATATAATATTGATTGAATGCTCGAGCACTCAGATATTTTCATGAGTCCGTATATAAAGTATCTTCCTCCCTTTCCGTAACTAAAAAATCAATTAGATTCCCTATCTGTCTATCCAATCTAATTCAAGACCCAGTCAGTAGACACTACATTAGTAGTCGAAGGGCTATCATATCAAGATTTACCGATTCTTTTTTTCATTACTCTAATAAATCCTTGAAACCTAGACGCAAGGATTTATAACATTTTAGAGAACGGAACCCCCAACGATGCTTAGAATCAAGTAAATCTAAAGAGGCTTTTTCTTCTGCTTACTTCTGCTGGAAAAAAAAATGATAAAGTTATATCAGCAAAACAGAAGAAGGTATTTCGATTCTTTTGTTGATGAGGCGACACCCGGATTTGAACTGGGGAAAGAGGATTTGCAGTCCCCCGCCTTACCGCTCGGCCATGCCGCCAAAACGATACAAAATAGATGATAATATTCCTTTTTTTTTTGGGGGGGGGGGGTTACTAAACTTCTTTTTTTTTATTCTACTTGTTTCTTGAATCCTCTTTTCCTTAATCCCCTTCCTAAAGGAGAGGCCTTCCCCTTTTTGTTTGGATTGGCTCTATCTCTTCGATTGATAGTATCTTACAACACACAATATCTAAAACTAAAAACCGAAAAACTTTTCTATTGAAAGAAAATAAAAAATCAAATGTGGGTTGGATTTTCAGTCACAAAAGCCAAAATTCAGGACAAATGGGAACCGTTAACTTTAACTATTGACTGTGAATTCATAAATGATTCTGGGATTAAAATTGAAAATTAGGTTTCCCTAATGATATAAGAAAAAAATCCCCAAATTGATACCTTACCTAACTAAATCAAAATTGATCCATAACTAATCATTACTAATCCGGATTGATTTGTTTCCATAAAAAATCCTTCTCAATTAAAATTATAATAGGGAATTTTCGGGATTCAATTTTTCGTTGAATAGAAAATAGAAATTTTCATAGAGCATGACATGTGGTGTCCCGAATAGAACTGTAATAAAGGAGGAGATATATATATAACTATAGTTATATCTGCACATGTTTAATAAATACAAGTCTTCATACACCCTCCAAGTGTATTCTACTAATTCTACTAAAAAAAATATATAGGTATAGGTAAAATATCTCTCTTCTATAGCGAATTTTTTTTTTGAACAGAGGAATCCACGAAAAAGTTCCATGTTGTTAAAAAAAAATTCTATATTGTTTCTAATGATTATGTCTTTATCTCGTGGAGCAGATTAAATCCCGAATCCATTTTTAGTACCCAATCGGATTGGAATATCATAATAATGGTAGAAATTGACTCACTTTTGTTTTGATATAGATATTCTATACAAAACTCCATAAGTCTAAGTAGAATTTCCCAATTCCTTTGTATTTCATTTGTAGTTGTTGCAAATTCCAATTTGAGTATCAAAGTTATTCCTACGTTCATATGTATTTCATGCATTACATCTATTACACCCAGTTAGGTAAAATTTCATGTGATTCAGTAAACATAATATAAATTCCATCCTTGCTAGATCGATCCATTTGATGACGAATAAGCAAATA